GAAATCCTCTCTTCCCTGCCAGCGAATCTCTTGTTTGCTCTGCGATTCCCGGCTTTGAATGAAAGAGAGAGCCTTTCCTTATTATCTGTGGAAATAGATCTCCTGCTTTTGCTAAGGTAAGGAAAGGCTTGCAAGGGTCCATCTGTCACGGTATATGGAAAAGACCTTGGCCTCTTTTGATTGCCGAGCTAGTTTACGGGCTCTGTAGGGTCAAGTTAGGGCCGTGATAAAGGTGCAAGGCTTTAGGCCTACGTCTCTTTCTTCTCCACTTGAGATTGAACTCGGCGGAGTGACTATCGATTGAAGCGAAAAAGGCCGACTTTCCTCCACTTTGATCGTTTTGATCCCAATCCCCTCTTCGACAAGCTTGTTAAGCACGAGCTTTGAAGCAGAATTGTTCTTTCGCTTGACGTTTCGCCGAGCGTTCAATCCTGACTAAGCTGAACCCAAAGAATGATTATCAAACTGCGGGCATCGCTCATTAGTTGAATCTGGTGAGGGAAAACCAACTTCGAAAAGGTGGTTCTAAGAATTGAATTCCACAAGTTCAAACCACAGAGGACTACGTTCCTAGTTAGAAAGTCGGGGTTCGGGCTTCCCGTAGTGAGTTCATCGATCGTCAATCTCAAGTCTGTAAGCGCCTTTTCCTGAGTCTTTGTGCCTGGTTAATAAAAGAGCTCGTACCTTCTAGCTCCTCCTAGTTCGACAAGTGAGTCTGCTCGTCCCGCCTTCCCGATTGGATTTCCTAGAAGGTTTTCAATCCTAGGAGCTTGGTTCTGCTGCATCCCAAAGGCGTCTTCGGTTTGTTAGGATTTCCATACCATCTCTGCCCACCTTCCTGTACTGACAGGTGAGATAAAGGGTCACCCCCCGGATCTCTCTTACTTAAGGTTAGGGTACGAGGTTATTTTACTGAAATCGAACCCAAGCCCCATCCCTTTGCCCGTTCTTCCAGCCCAATAAGTGGCTTTTCCTGAGTGAGCTCCATTCCCAAGTAATGGGCTAGGTGTCATATGTCTAACTCTTCTGTTGAAATTGGTTAGTAATCGGTCTTGAACTACCCAAAGTAATGGGCTAGAGTCCGGCCTTTCCGAATCCTTCCTTTCTTCAAGGAAAAAAGGGGAAGGTTCGGTGTGCTTTTAGCTCTTTCAGGCAAGTAGTCCTTCTCCTGGCATTTTGCTTACCTAGATAAGGAAAAAGACTTCAAACAAGTAGCTCGTGGAACATCTCCCACTTGCCCTGCTTTTCTCAATCTTCTATCTCGGACTACGTCATGATCGGGCAGCCACGCAATGTATTTAACTACTAGCGGTAGGAAGAGAGGTTCAGCTCAACATGTCCACAGGTTGATCCCTTGTTTAGACCTCAACCTGATATTTTGATTTGATAAGCACTGGAAGAGATCTAAAAGCAAACATTCCATTGATTGAGCACCCATTCCTGTCTTTGATGATGATCCAACCTTCTCAATGCATGGGATTTCCTTGGGGATAGAAAGATTCACATAATAAGTAGTGAGACCTTAATGGCCTAGTACGACCAGACAGAAAGAGAATCCTAGTCTTCTTCCAGGGATTGTTTTCCTCCTTTTCATCTTTGTCTCACTGGAATGCTAGCTCGACTCTGTCTCACTTCTTTCCGACTTGGGCTACCGGTGACCGGCTCGGAGCCAAGAACATAAAGATATCAAGGCTCAAGGAGCACCGAAGGGAACTTCCGGTAAAGACAGAAAGTCTGAGAGTGTTCATATAGTGATCCGTCGGATAGTGTTATAGGTCCCCGGCGTGATCGAAAAAAAGATCTCGGTTTGATCCAATCCCGGGTTTGTTTCCCCTGCTTGAGAATCAGCTGTTCGCATTGCTCTTGCGCTAGAGCCTGCCGGGAGAGAAGAGGTTTTTGTGGCCAATCTCCAGCTTCTATCTTTGCTGCTAAATTCTCATCTTCATCTTTCACGGGAGAGAGGGTGGAGTGAGAATAGGGCGGTGTGGAACATCTCTCGACTAAGCAGTTTCGGCGGGGAGCTCAGTCCTGTCTTTTAAGTCTATTCGGAAAGCCTAAAGAGGTTAATTCAATGCAAGGGACAGAACTAAAAGCAGAGTTGGAACGTGGCAATGCCGCTCAGGGTATGAGAACACCCGGTGTTCCGACACCAGAAGATGCGCTGCTAAGAAAAGAACCGGAGCAACCACAGGAAGGAAGCCTAATGGTATAATTTTACAGACCATGCTTGGGGACCGGTCAGTTTCAGTTGTACTTGGACTTTCTTTTCATTCCTCATACCATCAAAGGGAGGAGAAGCCGATTATCCGAGCAGGACGGATTCCTTTACTGTTGATTCCGAATCAGTATTGGCAATTTTTTCTTTGATCCATTCCCTTGCGCTTGAACTAAGGGACAGGTGGGATTGATGTCACTAGGCTTAATGGAATTGGTTCCAAAGGCTATCTAGAATCGAGTCAGCCCTAAAAGTAGCTATCAGCTAAATGCTAACTCCTACCCGGGACTCTACTGACATGGAGAATGGGATTAGATACCTCGGTAGTCCACGCCGTAAAGCGAGATTGGAAAGCCTGGGATCAAAGATCGATTCTATTCCCAACTTCCTTAAGTAAAAAGCTCGGTTAGGTAAGCTCACGGTTAGACTTCGATTCGACAACTCGCTCAGTTAGGACAGATAGAGTACCCCTCTTCCTTTTGAATAAAATAGAAAAGCACTTTCTTGAATAACCAAGGTAGGCCCTACAGGGTTAGAGGAGCAGCGGGAATCATATTTCATTTAGCTTAAATCAGACGATTCGCCGAGTTTGATGCAATGAAGTTTACGATTCTGTTAGTGAGAAGCTCAGTTCCGCTTTAAGCCCGGCAAGCGGGCAAGAGAACTAGGGTTGGTGCATGGCTTCAACGATTTATCCTAGATCCCCCTTGGCGCGATCAAAATAAAGCTCACCATTGGAAAGCTGACGTCGGATACGACCTTCCATGTGATAGATGCGGCTCCTTCATACCACCTTCTCATTGGAAGGAATTGGCTACACCAGCATCAGGCGGTTGCCTCAACATTCCATCAATGCCTGAAGTACTTGGATAATGGGGTAGAGGTCTCGGTACCAGGAAATTGAAACCCTAAAGTCTAATCAAATAATGGGTCTATCGTCCTCATTGATTATAGTCGTTTCTACTCATTTTATTCGAAGGGAAGATCGTATTCTGATTATTGTACGGCATAGGCCAGTTAGGCAAAATAGAGGCGATGTACCCTTACGAAAGCGAGTAGGGGCGTAACTTTCTATCCCTTTCTCGATAAGTGGGCCTTCCAGCTCGTTAAGTTGGATAACGACCACTGGCCATCCATCTTATTGTTTCAGCTGCCTATTCTAGCGCAAACCTCCCTCACAAAGGAAAGAGTCCTCTTTGCAAAGAACTTCTTCCTTCGGCTTCGGGGCAGAAAGACAATAAGAGCAGGGCATCCCATTCATAAGGCCTACACGCGGGGAGTCAGATGTTTGAGTAGTTTCCGTGGTCAATATACTCTTGAGGACCCAAATTCGGTCTATGTCCAGGCTGCTGCGGTGCTCGCAGGGAAAAAGTCTGGTTTGATAGTGATAGAACCTGGGAGATTTAGACCTAGCCCAAAGGAAAGGGTCAGCCCCGGAGAAATAGTAAAGTAACTCGAGATGATCTCAGTATGCTGCTAGAGCAGCTACATAATCCAGCCAGTGAATTATATCTGAAGGCCTTTGAGCTCTTAATGTTATAAGTGGCAGGATAGAGAGCATGTACGTACTACTATCGGCCATACAATGTCCTCGGCCCGAAGGACAGTTAAAGTAAAAGAGAAACCCGGAATGATCCCAGGTGGACTTTCGATTGATTCACTGTCACAAGCCATTTCAACAGCGCATTCTCTTCCGAAGGTCAGTGCCACAGATGATGAAATAGTTTCAAGGAATGTGGATTCTTCAAATTCTACCAGGTAAGCATTCATTTACTTTAGGACTGCCATTAGTGCTTCTGGACAGTTAGACCAGTTTTATTCATCGGAATTCTCTTAGCTAAGAAGATTCCTTCAGATAGAGAGAGAAATGTCTTCTAGACTCAGCTATAAATATCTTTCAATAAATGACTAATATAAGAGGAGTCATACACAACAATAGGAAGTATCCCACTAGATTCATATATTCATGTTAGTTGAAGAAAGCTAGACCGAGAGTGCTGATTTCTCTCTGTTGATTTATCACATCCATTGTCCTCTTCTCTTATTCGTCTTATTTATCATAAGTGAAGAAGTGAACACCTACCTTCGAGGCAAAATCGCTATCGTCTTTCTAAAGGAGGGAAGTCGGAGATGGAACTCAAAAAGAATCCAAAAAGGGGACGAATAATAGGAGAGAATCAAAAAGACAAGAACAAGACTGGGAGACGAGGCCAAAAAAGTGAGGAGGAAGAATTGGATTTGGCAACAGCTTTCTAGAAGCTATAAGAAAGTTCCTGCGAGTCCTTCTCAAAGACAGGCGAGTCGAACCTTCATTAGCTGATGGAAGAACTGGCGCACTGACCTACTCTTCTTGGTATTGATCCTGAAAGGGGCTACACAAGTATGGTATACAATAACTTCTCGTTAACCTACATCTGCTTTCTCTTTCCTTTTCATTACAAAAAAAGCGATCCGCTTTCATAACTAATAAAGCGTAAAAGAAAGGAGTCTCGGTATTCGTTCTGACTTCCGCTCGCAAAGGAACAAGATCTGGATTTGACTAGGGCGAGCGCTGTTTACTATGCGAGTGAAGAGATTTAAGCGAGCTAATAGCGAGTGGACTTTGCCCCTCCCTTTTTTTAGACTTGCAGTAAAGCTGAACAAGTTTACTCAGCTTGCACTTGAGCTTGAAGCCTTTTTTTTTTAATGCTACTTTAGGATTCAAAAAGGGGAAAAGATTTGGCCGCGTATACCGTATAGAAAGCGATCGGTAGTCAGCTCTGAAGTGGGTACGAGAACACCGGTTTTTAGTAACAACTTTCCTCGTTCAGCGAGAAAGATAACCGGGGGATCCTTTAACTTTAAAGTAGGCGCTATAATGCCTTCTATCTCTATCCTCGGGAAATGATCATAAAATTAGTCAGTCACTCTTTCCTTGCAGCCTTGAATCAGTCTTTTTCTCGAGATTGCTTGGATCAGATCTGCTTGATAACTCAGTAGCCTTGTAAAGGCTAACAGGAAGTCGCTGACTGCCCTACACTAGCTTAATATTTGATTCCTCCGCTTGCTCATGAGCTTGGCTGTACTCGTCCTACGCTGGAAAGAATCCCTATATCTGATCTATAGCCGAACTGAAACAACTGAGAATCAGGATCCACCATGCCGCATTCCCCATTTTGAGTATCGATACGCTTGCAAACGGTATCGGCACTACAACAATCTAACTACTTCTTTCTTCGAGAATGATGTAAAACTAAAAAGAAAGTCTCATTTTTCCTTCTCTTTCATCGATTGGAAGATGTTATCTCAAACCTGTTCATCAACCGGGAGTCGCCAGCAACAATCGGACATCTTTCTTTACTTGTTTCATCAGTCAAATCTTCCCTCCTTGCTCGTCGGTTTAGTATCATCAGGTGATCCCACAGGGAGCTTAGACCGTTATTTGCCTTTTCTTTTGTTTTTAACCTCAATCTACGTAGAAAGCCCCTAGTCAACTCGATTGCATCGATTCTTATAAATTTCATATCTTTATATACACCAATTTCTATCTTTTTGGTTGGTCTTCCTCACAAGGCAGCAGTCTCACCAGGAGGATTCGCTATGGAAGAGCGTTTGCTTGCTTAAAGAGCCTCTTTCCTCTTCTTGTAGTATGAGACTGAAGGTCAATGTTTAGTAGGCGCGATGCCGGGGTTCCGATAGCTTCGTTGAAATACTTGTGATTCGGGTTATGGTTCTGTTACGGGCCAACCTTACAAGATGGATTCGATCCAATAATTCACTTTATCTATGAATATGTCTGGAAGACGCGAAAGGTCGATCATCGCACGCTTGCAACGAGCGAGAAGTAAATTGCCCACTCTTCTAGTGCGGAGGATATCTTATAAAGCCAAAGTTAGAACATCCTATATAAATAAAATGACTTTCTTCGGTTTTTATCTTCCATTCAAGAGTTAGACTTCAGGCCTTCCAGAGGTGTAACCGTGTAGGAGGCGGGTTCATTCAAACAGGTCTTCTCTTCTTCGGCGCATGCATCAGCCAATAACCCTATACGTCTCTTATTTTCACTATGAGTCGCCTCTTCCCTTCCTTTAGGAGTCTAAGTTGACGAGCCAACCAACATTCCCATATGTGGAAAGCTTGACAGAACTATTATACCGCCATTGATGACTTAGCATACATGCTACGAAATCGACTTGTCAATAAAGGATCTACGAGCATTCCAACCTCTTGTAGAGGTATAAGTTACGAACTGAAACCGTGAGCGTATTAACCGAAGCCAACTCGATACCGACTATCCAGGCTCAGGTATCACATCACTCACAGCAGGGAGCTTAGCTGGAGTTTTTGCTTGGCCATAGATTGAGACTGTCAGAGCTTGGACAGAGCTTGGTTGGACCAGCCACTACATTAGATCCATCAATTGAGGCTTGGACCTTGTCTCTCGAACAAAAGCAAAAGTGAGCGGCTGTATTCTCTACAGATCTGCGTGTATTCATCCATTGCATCAGGTTCGGCTCCCTTCGAGTGCTTCACCGGCGGACATATATGAGGTGTCTACTGACTTTGTATATAAGCAAGCGCATTTTTAACTAACAAATTCCTTCAGGATATTCACCATTCGAAAGGCTTCGCCTTAGAAACTTGTGATTGGAATTATGAGATTGATTGGTCCAAAATTTCCGTTGTAATGACATCGTCTTTCTTTTCACGGATTGCTAGTTTTCGTTTTTATCCTAAAGGCGATTAGCCATACTATATTGACTCTATCAATGAGAAAGCCCTGTAATATAATAAATCCACGGTAGCATTTGCAACATTTCCTTTCCACGAGTGGAACCATGTCACTACACAACCTTCTTTGGGTTAGGAGAAGGACACTTTTCGAAGACAGGAGGTGAATATATGACTTGATCCCTCATTCTGTTAATAGATCTTGTGCCACCAATTCAGGCTTTCCTCTCTTCACCCCACTCGCACTCAATGTATCGGAAGTTGGTAATGCTATCTAAAGCTCAACCAAGCGATCCAAGTAGAACTACTCAAAGAGCTCTTCGTGAGATAGTCTTGTTTATTCGTCAACGTCAACAAAAAGAGTCAACTAGCGACAGATGCTACTCGGTTTCGTTCAACTACTAATGAAGCGTATGCTGGAACCGGTTTTGAAGCCGTAGTGGAGTCTCGCTTCAAGTGAAAGGCGTAGTGTACTTAATCAGTGTAAATCTTATTGCAACAATCCTTCATCAAAACACTATATCTCCCCTCCAAATGAGTCTGCCCTACCATTCGATTCCTCCCCTGCAATGTGTTCTCCAAGACTTCTTTCTTTCCCCTCTACAGGAGAATTCTCTAAGATCCGATTCGCTAGACTACAACTAGTTGATGAATGTGCTCTCTCACTATGTTTAAGACAAGCCGATTGGACAGAGCGATTTGAAAGAGCAGGGAGAGAAGGAATTTCTACCAGAGAGAGTCTCACCCATACTATTCCAACTCGTACATATGTACCTTTAAGTAAAAGTCGATATCTCTTTCTAGGCGAAAGAGCCTGTGGACCGACAACTAGCTCAGTATCACCTCATTTAGTAAACTCGGCTGCTCAATCCCGGAGCGAGAAGATTGGTATCACAATACGCCGCTACCATTTACTCTATGCTACCAGGTAGGTCTACGCTATACCAGGAGAGCTACTTGATACCAGGAACACTACTTGCTTTAGAACTTGATTTGAGGCCCGGGTTCACCACTGCTTAGTTTTATTCTGGCTGAGCTTAATACTACTATTATAGGATACAATACGAGCTACTCTTTGACTTTGGTCTGGACTGGATAAGCGGGACCTCTGCAATAGTCTTATTCCGTTGGTGGAATCGAGTCGCCAGGGTACATATCTGTGTGGTTACGATTCACTATCATCGTATCGAGGTTTAAATATCCTTTCAAACAAAGTAAAGTAAATGGGGACTTATACCTTGAAAACACTCTATTCGTACGTACTACAAAAAGAAAGAGAAACCTCCCGGAAGGATCGATCGAAATCCCTTTCTGGAGGAACTTGTTGCAGAGGCGGATGAGTAATAGTTCTACTAATCTACACTTCTCGCTTCATAACTTCCCGGATCCGCGCACACTCTGTCGGTTGGGTTTGACCCATTCATCTCTTTCTTCCGGGTCTTTCTCATGAATTAAGGAAGGGCCATTGAAAGCGATAAGTGCTTTCTGATAAACCATAGTACAAGACGTAAGTTGACGTTGTTGGCTAGATTTTCAATCCGAGAAGAGAAGAAAAATATGTTCCGCTTGTAGAGCAACGATCGGAGAGCTACTGACAAGGATAGACTCGCTAGGTGTAACGGTCGAGAGAACTAACCAAAAACGAACGGTTAAGACCCCTACAATCGCCTAGAATCACCCCCGTTTGACTAAACTAATAAGAAACGTCCATAGCGGCCATACCCCGTTGTTGATTACCCCTCTTTAGGAAGGACCACTAAACACCCACAATCGTCTCCCTCTTTCGAGCGTCTTCTCTATCAGATTTTGGAGGAGAGGGAGACTCCCGATCTAGAGCCCAATAATAGCTTGTAATAGCTTGCTTGGTCTTCTGGCTTTCTTTTTTATTCTAACCGGTACGACGATAAAATAACTAGTTAGCTACTTTTAGTTTTCGGGAAGAATCTCTTTGCTGATTCAAATCTATTGGCCGATTCATAGCTTCCCATGCGCATAGATGGGGATCTCTCTCTATTATGGTGGGTTCCCTCTGCCCTGACCGAGAGAGATGGCTTTGGGGATGATTCCTCTTCCGTACTAAAGTTCAAGTTCGGTGGAGGAACTCACTTTAGGACAACACCCTGGTGCAGCAGTAGCTAATCGGGTTTCGAAGCGATGGAAGGGAAAAATAAGAATTCCCAGCCACATTCTAATTCCAAGCAATCAATGGTGGATACCAAGTACAAGTCATAATCCAGTCATTCTCCTCGTTCGGACTAATCGGATTCGGATGGAAATAAAAGGATTGAGCCTACCCATCCCGGAGGGCCAAGGAAGCTTTCAGTCTCATCTTTGGGACTTTATTCCTAGCCAGACTCTACTATAATCTAGACTTTTGCAACAAGAAGATCGAGAGAAGAATCCCCTCCTCCGCCCATTTATCAAGATGCGGGGGTTCAGAGTGAGTGAGGTGGTGATACAAAGGGATTGAAAGACTAGGGGCTTACTTTCTAGTCGAGGCCTTAGCGGAGATGGAAAGCTTAAGGGATGGAATATACGTGAGAGATCACGAAGCAGAAGGTGAGCTACGCACCTTCTTCTTAATCAATTAGAGTATAGCAATGAGAGATTCCTCCTTTATTTAGACTTATTCGTATACTCCTTCCTATAGGAGCTGGATAAGGAAAGTGGACGTAATTACGAAGAATTCCTTTTTGATCAAAAATGTCTATGTGCTCCTTGCGAATAGAACGATCGATCTTGTCTTGCTCGAAGAGCTACCTGGTACTAGCGATTCTTCTTTGAACGAATATGAAGAGCTGCGCTCTACCCACTACATAAGTCAAGAAGATGAGTCCAGAAGGTATGGTTATCATTCTATAGAAAAGGTAGAGTGGTCCCCAATCATTGGTATTTTTAGCTGGATGCTCTTGAAGAATGGGAACAAGATTCTAAGAAAGCATTTCCAGGAAAGAGGGCGGAGGAAGTAGGGACTTGAGTTAATGGAACGACAGCCTTAAAGAATAGGAGGGGAGCGGAATTAATGGAAGGTCCTACGTCAAGGGTAGCCTGCAGTAGGGGAGTTCTTACTGTCTGGCTATATATCAATCTTTGATCAAAACTATATACTTATAGGATAGGTGCGCCTTATCGTGTACTGAGCTCATCCCTTGGAAGAGGAATTCGCTAGTATGAGAGAAGTCTTATCCGTATGGTGCCACATCGACGGAGCCTGTTGGTGCTAGCTGAGCTACTTACCCCAGCCCACAACCACAACAGCGGTTGCCGCTCCATTGATTCTCTTAGTTTCATAGTATAGCTTCCTACTCTTTCGATTATATCAGCCATTCCATTATATTCTCTAAGTCATTTCACAAGACAGGAGATTTGAAACAGGGATAAGAGATAGCTCACAGTTTGACGATTGGCCGGAGACAAAGAGATAGAAGGAGTTTGGGGCAGGATGGAATCGTAAATATCTAACTCGCCCATAGAACGCCATATCAGAGTAAGCAAGCTACCATCGCTTGCTTAGAGAAGTCGTGGTTTTTCCGGGGTGTAGTCTTGAGACGTAAGGTTTAAGTATCCTTACGTCTCAAGTCGCGTGAATTCATTCAGATTTGTTGAGTTGCATCAGTTGCTGCTCTCTGGTGAGGAGTGAATGACGGTACTCTAAGTAAGGGAAAAAAAAGGCTTTCAAATCCAAGATAAGATAAAATTGCATAATGAAAGAAATAGACCTTAAACCCTCCCTCTTTGATGGATCCGCTTATTCAGTTGAGGGATCTTCCAAGCTATTTGCCCGACTTCGGTTACTAACAGTGAGGGCTTCAGCACCTCCATTACCATTATTAGGTTATCCATCAGAGAAAGTAGAAGTTTAAAGTAAAGTCTTTATGATACTACCAGGCAAGGGTTCATCGAGCGAAAGACTATTAGTTCGTCGGGTCGGCCAGTCCCTAGGTCGTTCTATACGTACAAACCACCACTAGACATGAGTCTGAGCGCCCTTTGAGAAAAAAGAGAGTCTAATGGGTGTTCGTAAAGATGATCAGTCTGCCCGTCGCCTTCTTTGGAGCTTCCTCTTTGGCTTTGCCCACGTCATCGAGATCTGAAGCCGGTCAACGTTTGGCTAAGATCCATTCCTGCACGTGAAGATGAAGGGAGGCAGGCCATTTAGCTAAGCTTTGTGAAGGGGAAGAAGAGTTACATAATATACACACATAGGAACTAGCTGAACGAAAACATTGATTGAACGTATTTAGCGATAAAACTGCGCGAAAACAGCCCTAAGCGTGCGAGAACAGCGCGCTAAGCAGGCAAGGGCCAAGGGCGGTGGGGAAGGGCTTAAACCGTAGCGCGCGAGTACGCACGTATATCACGTTTTTCAGCTTTACTTTATGAATCCGCCAGGTCTGTTCATTGTTCTCAGTGTTGTAAGGCGGAAAGACCGAGTGAAGTTTACCCGGTGCACAGGTTTATTCACAACCATCGATTCCTGCATCCTTGCCTGTCCCTGCTTCCCTTCGCCCTGGGTTGGCATATGTTAGCCCTAGCCCCATGGGAAATGAACTTTGACGGTGCCTCCCGAATGAATAGACGAAAAGAAGAGTCCTCAGGTGTCGGCATTATTTTCATCACACCAGAAGGGCATCTTCTCCCGCATTCGTTCGCTCTCCTCGAACGGTGTTCCAACAACGTTGCGGAGTATCAAGCGCTGATTATGGGAATGGAGTTGGCTCGGGAGTTGGCAATCCGAAGACTCGAAGTCAGGGGCGATTCCCTCCTTATTGTAAACCAAATGAACAATGTCTATGAAGTGAGAAAGCCCGACCTTGTACCTTATCACCGGAGGGAAAAAAGTTTGGCACATGCGTTCACGTACTTCAACATAGAACATGTGCCGAGGGGAAATAACGCCCGAGCCGATGCACTAGCATGGTTAGCAGCTTCCATGACACCGTCAGACGGTGAACCCAACAATATCACACAGTCTTCGAAAGGAGAATCCTACCACCGCTAGACACTTATGAAGCTCTTGCGGAATGCAATCGACGTTCGGTTCGAATAACGGTTGACGAAGTGGGAATTCGACGATTGGAGATATCCTTTCATCGACTTTATCCAATACGGGATACTACCAGATGACTCGAACGAAAAGGTAAGTATCCGAAGACGTGCTCCGAGGTTCCATTACGATCCTCAAACGAAAACATTGTATCGGAAATCCTACGATGGAGTGCTCCTGCGGTGTCTGTCGGACCAAGATGCAGAGAAGGTCATTCAAGAGACCCATAACGGCATTTTTGGTGCTCATCAAAGGACCTAAATTTCAAGACAGAATCCGGAGATTGGGTTACTATTGGCCCTCCATGATCAAGGATTGCATCGACTATGCCCGCCGGTGCGATGCCCGCCAGTTTCATGGTGACGACATCCCCCAGGCTTCAAACGACCATGATGGCACGGTTGTGATAACTCAATGGAACTTGAGAGGGAACTTTGGAGTTGAGTTCCGAGGTGTGGAAAAGTTGAGTAGTGACTTTGTGGTCCCCGGTTGTTACAAAAGTCAGATGGTTAATCTTGCCAGTAAGGGCAAAGTTCGGATTGAGCTTATGGTGACAGGTGGGCGAGAGTGCTACTGTTACAAATGCAGTTGGAACTGCACTGCAATTCTTGGCTGGTTACGCTGAAGTAAGAGGTGGGGGGGGGGGGTGTGCTACCGTCACGAGTAAAACAAGAGCGAATTGATATTTTGCTATCGGGTTTTTGGCATTACAATGTGCAAAGGATTGCTCCAAGTGTAGTTGACAGTTGCAGTGTCTTTGCAAAGTGAGCAGCGATCGTTCGGAAAACGAGTCAGCGCATGGTCTTGAATGACCCATAGGCTTTGGGCTTCGATGGCTGCTTGAAAGACGCAGATTGGTAAGTTGGCTAGCAGCAATCAATAGCTTTGATCTCATCGCCATTTATCGCCTGGTCCGGGGATTGACCCTACGGCTATGGCTATTGATTCAACTTCAAAGTCAAAGAATCTCTTCTTTGACTTTAAGTTTAAGGATGGTGCCCAGGATCTCACTATCACCTATGCATGTGCAAGAATGCGATACGGTAGAGGTCGATGTGTCATTGGGACACTTAGCGTGGTAGACCGGGCAAGAGTGCTGTTACCACTCATACGGAAGAAATGCCATGATGCCTTGTTGTGGCAATTGAAGTGGAACTTCAAGGGGATGTGATGTCTGGTGTGGCGAACCGTCATCACTACTGCAGGAGAGAGCTGCAATAAGACTCGCTGCGGAAGTCGAGTTAGACGACCGCGTCCTGTTGCGTTCACGGGCGAAGACAGGACTCAAGCTTCGTAGTTAGGGCAAAGTACTGGCATGCTGCTATTGGTAGACTGATGAAGTCACAAAGGCAGAATTGGAAAAAGTCGGATACCTTCATAAGGGTTTGGCATGAGTTAGCGGGAGACTCTGTGACGGCTCACTGGTTGGTGAGAACGCTGGATGAAAACGAAGTTGCTAGAATGCTGTTTCGGAAGGGCCGCTCCAAGGGCAAGGGGAGGCGAACCCTCTGGTTTGCTTGACAGGGTGTTAATGTTAATCTAGGTGCCGTTTTATCTGTTATGTTAAGGTTAGTTATGAACCCAGAGGGCTGTGCGGAATGTTTGTGGCATGTCGAAAATGTGGGCTAACACTAAGATAATGGTTGGGCCGGCCAATTGGCACTACTACTTAGTTTAGTGAGAAGTTAGGGCTTTTGGTCGAAATGGTTGGTATGTCTGAGCTGAAGCGAAGATAGTAGATACACTGAGGCGATCACTACTCGATGTCGGAAGGTTTGGCACATTGGTTGATATTGGGCCGGAATTGTGTGATTGGCATGCTAATGGAAGCAGTCATCACTTTTATAAACTATAAACAATACGGGAAAAACTTCAGTCAGTGTGATGGTCCGGGCACAGTGCTGTCATCAAAGGGGAATAGAGATAAGCCTTGAGCGGTCAGACCACGATTCGCTAAACATTCAAGATTCGAGATGAGCTGCTAAAAGAAGGAAGGGCGATAGAGAGAGGTGGAAGGAAGACAATATATAATATTACCGAGAGCTTGACGAACCAGTTAACGACCAGGAGCTTTCAACCTTCGACTCTCTGCCGGAGAACCACAAACAAGAAAAGAGCAAAGAATGGAGAAGACATTAGCTAGGGAGCTAACATCTTAGATGGTTCATTCCTCGATTCAAGCATCCAAACCCACCCCCGCTTCACTCTGTTCCCACCGGTCGTTAATACGTATGAAGAATCTCATTTGGTTGGATTGATTGACTTTATTCATCCATCGTGAACTTCTCCCGAACCGCGCCAAACGCACATAATATATATATAATATATATATGCTTTCTGTCCCTTCTTTCCTTTTCCTGCATCTCCTTATCCTTACTAGGAACTGTACCTTTCAGAAGAGGATTTGCAAGCTAAAGCTAAGGAAGTGCCCCCCTAATCCCGATCCCGAGAGGGGAGGTGAAATGCCTCACACACCCAGATTATACATACGCTTGAACTAGAATAAGACAGTCACCAGGTGAAATTACCGCCCCTACTTATTTACTTATTTATTGGTCTCAAGCCACTTTCCTTTCTCAGCTACGCTTCCCTCTCACGCGATGACTGGCCCATCCCCCTTTTTCAGAAGAGAATTAAGCACCCTTCTTTGGTCGAGCTCAAACTCCTTGCTTTGGTATGGTTTTAACCCCGTTCCCGAAGGGCGGTTATGAAATAAAATAAGACCTTTTAAGCTACGTGGCGACCTATCTCATAAGGTATTGCCTATTGAGCAGGATAAACATGAGTTTATCTGCACCGAAGATCACCGTTGACCACATCTGGTAAGGCCACTAAGCTATTTAAGTATTTCTTCCGCGTCCATTCATATCGTTAGTTGTTCGGGCACCTTCATGTCTGCGCCTGACCTCCAAGCTATTTAGAGTAAGGAAGATATGTGCTTAAATGCATCGTCGTGTTGTCAGCGTATCATATCTCCTCTCTACCCGACTAGAACATTTCTTTAGCTGTTTCACCTAGTCGGCGTATGCGGCATGAATCTCTCTCTCCCGGCCCCGGCCAATAATAGAATATTATGCCAGATGTGAAGCTCAATAAGATGGCTGTGCGATCTGTGATTGAGGGAGAGAGTACCTTCTTTTCATTTCAAACAGAGGCTCACCATTCATTGATTAAGGCGCTTTTTGCCCACCAAGAAGGATAAAGTGTATCTTATTAAAGATTAAAGCAAGTCCCCGGGTTATGTTATGACAACTATAAACTCTAGTTGTCAGCCCTATATGACCTTAGGAAGGAAGCAAAGAATTAGGATTCGGAGGAAGAAAAAGAAAGAAGCCAAAGCCGAAGCCTTTGGGTTGTGAACAACAGGTGAAGAGTTCCATCTGGACCTTAAAGATGAGGACGATCCGCTTTTGTTGAGTCATTTCTTGGCAGACAAACGAGCAGCGGAGATGGAATGGAAAGGGACCTACTGGATACAGTGTACTCGTGCACCCGTTTATTCTTGAGAGATACCTCCTGAACTCTTTCGCTTGAGAGATAGACCAACCCCTCGTAAACCTCATACTTGGGGGCTAAAAACTATGAATCGCCAGGGGCTATATCTTTTTGAGCTCCAACCATTTCTAGGAAGATAGACACTTCGCCCTGGGATTTCAACATCAAGCGCATGCACTGACCTGTCGTCGCCTTATACACCTATCCTATCGCAACTATCAATCACCTTTTCTGGGGGCAGGTTCTGACCACACGATGTACCAAGAAGCCATCACCTAGAGACTTATTTTATAGGGGCGTTCACGAAAAAGCATTCCATATGTCCATTCTATATCAAATGCAATCCAAAACCACTCACCCCTAGGAGCAGGAGCACCAATTAGCATGGGTTGCAAATTCTTATTAATCATAGCAGTCATCACCGGCTCCGGAATCAACTTCAACTTTGGCTTTTGTTAGGCGAGGAAGCTATCCAAGGGTATACCATAAGAAGGGGACTGTCACACGGGACAAGGGCCAAGGCAGAGTAAGTGAAGGGTTCCAAACCTCCATTCTCGCTAGCCCACACTTTCTTAATACGGTTAGGTTTATTCTCCTTTACTTTGGAGTGAGGTATGAAATGGGTGCTCAACTTATATTATATAGTATAGCTCCCTCCCCCCCCCCTTACTTGCCAGTTTGCCTGCCAGACGTGACTCCATTTGGTCTTCAGGTTTGGAACACTAGATTCAAACCGACAAAGTCGCCCAATGGACACACCAAAACACATTTTGCAATGCGCTAAGCTGTGCGGGAGGTGATAAGCCTTCCCACCCTTGTTGTCAACACACTTCAATTCCAGGAAAATATACAGCATTTTGTTGTAAGGTAAGAATGAGCGCTCCAACCAAGCCACCAGCGTTCGCGCTCGATTATTCAATTGGCATGGGTCGAAGGCAAGAGGTTCATTGCAAGCCCCCCTGACCCGGTCGTGTATGTACCCGAGATGCGTGCAAGGCTCGCCACTCGTGATAGGGCAGGACTCGATAGCATCCTTCAGTACGTTTGCTACTGCAGGCGAGCAGGCCAGGTCAGGTCTTGTTAGTAGAGGTTCTGGTATGAAGGCCCACCAAGTGGTAAACCCGCTGACTAGGCAAGCCAATGTAATGATGAGTAGGTCGCGCTTGAACCTCTACCCTATGGCTTGCTTGAACCCATTTAATGCGGGAATACTCACGTAGGGCCGCTTCCAGTCCCGCAGGCAGACGTGGCGGTTTAATCAAAGCAAAGAAAGGGGTTGCGTTCCTATGGCCAAGGGTAGCCTGCAAGGGGGGAACCTTGCTATTAAGATTCTGTGTAAGTGTCCTATTCGGGAATAGCTCTTTTACCTTCTCTATTGGTTTGATAACATTGTGTGTCGTATAAAAGCCTCAAAAGGATCTAGTTTTGTTATGCAAATTGAGCGTTGTATTTTTTATTCTTTCGGTATGTCTTTGTCTTTGTTCCCGATTTTATTGCACCCTATCAAGCATAAGTTTCGGATTTCTTACCACCGGCTTATGGGCGGTAGCGAAACAAAAAAGCCTATCCATTAGTTTTCCAAGGTAATCAGCATAACTCTGCCTAGTTTACGTTCTAGGACTTTTGCAAAGTTTCTCCTCCGTTTCGTTTAACGGAAGACCAAGATGGGATATAGTTTATTGGAGTGCCTTACTTTATCGTGGGGGCTTTTTTGTGCTTCTTTACGAAATTCTAAATTTATTACTTTTTCTCTTGCTCGAGCTCGGTTTGCAGTTTTGTCCTCTGGGAGATCGCATCATCCCCCCAAGGCGATAATGCGGTTTTGAATCTGCAAGAGAAGCGGGAATTAGACAGGAAAGAGAAAGTTGAAGCGATAATACGAATAGAAAACTCACCACGGAGACAGAGCTCATGGTCTCTCCAAAAAACTTGGGAGGGTTGGAAAGGAGAGCCTTATAGGTCTCATCGACGTCTTTGTCTTTAGGCAGACGGGCGCCTACCATCACAGCTGCGGCAACTTGACCAGACCGAGTCGCCGAGTCCTCCACGGGATGAAGTGGGTAGACTGACCCGAGAATTCGTCGAGTGGTGGATTGCTTCAACCAGTGCTATCTTTTCTTTGGAGCAGAGTTCAGTTCCTCCCAGCCACTGTGACAACGATTCAGTGAACAAGTTCACCGGGTCTATGGCGCTTCATCTTCTGCGAGTCGCAAGAGAAAGCAGAGTCAACCGAGCACTGCCGAGCCCTCCTCCAAGAGACAATAGACTGACGAAGCACTTTTGGCCGAGTTTGAGCCTTTGCTACAGGAGCATCTCCTCCCCCGTGTATTTATTCCCGGCCCGTGACTATTAAACTTAAACAGGTACGTAGAGAACCTGACTTCCCAAGCCATGATCCCTTGGAATTGGATTGAAACTCGGAGATTCATCTGGATTTGGCCGAACCGGACTAGCAGTACGAGACTGTCTGGCCGAGAGGTCAAGGAGAAGCTTGAAGGTTTCCGGACACCCAAGTCCGAAGAAGGCGAAGCTTTTTCTGCATCTCTTAAGACGGGCATCCTCATCCCTGTCCCTGGGTATGGCTTCTTTCAAATGAAAGAAGAGCCAGTCGAGTTACCGGGATGGTTGGGTCCGTTAGCCGATCGTCCACTCGTACGTTAGCGTGGGCCTGATGAACCGGCTCCAGGGACTCACTGGCCAAAGCCTGCTAAATGATCCTCCAAGTCTGCCAAGGGTGGTCAGAAGCCGCCGAAGAAGAAGGGTAATTCTTCCAAGGCAACAACCAAGAAGACAGACGGACAAGGCCAGTAAGTCAAAGGGGTCAAGCAAACCGAAAAAGGCAGCTCAATCTCTTGCTTTGCAGTCCCTCAAAGAGGGTGTTGCCCCTGCCAGTGAGCCAAATCAGACTGAGCGGACCGACAAAGTTCCTCCTGCCGTCTCTCAGACCGAGATCCAGTCCACTCCTGCCAGAGTTCCTCCCTTGAGGACACCATTGCCGGTGCTTTCTGCCAGTAAGACTTCTTGTACTTTGCTTCGGTTCTTGTTAGACTTTTGTTTGTTTTGTTTTACTTGCCCAACTCTCTTGCAGACCCTTGCTTCGCCTGAACAGGTTCTGATAGTAATTCTTCCGTTGTGGTGGTCACCACCACTTGTTACACCATCTCGACAGTCCCTTCCGCGACCTCTTCCAGTCTCTCCCAGAGTTCAGCTACTGCCAGCTCCTCCATCGGTAGCGGCCGTGAGTGAATTCGGGGACATCTTTGGTACTGCCGCCCTCGCTCTCCAACAATCTTTGATCAAATTGCTCAAGAGTAGGGATGTATCCGAGTATCCCCAGATATTCACCGATAGTAGCGCCGCTTTTGCCACCGTGGACCGTTTGGGAGTAGATTATTCTGCCAGTGCCCTTTTCTTTGGGTCGCTACGCTCTGGGTCGAGAACTCGTTGGAGACTGCTCGCCGGGTTTCCTTACTTACAAAGATGCTAGAGACTGATCATACCCTGGCCGATCTCGAAGCACGGTCTCAAACGGTGGCGGCTCGCATTGCTGATCTAGAAGTAGAAGCCTCAAGAGACCGACTCTTCACCGTGATCGAGTCTCAAGAGAGTAAGGTAAAGGAGACCAAGCAGCAACTGTTCAAGCGGATCCTACTCTTGGCGGAGGCTAGTCAGAGGGTTTCATCGCCCCAGGCTATCTTGGAGGTGAGCAGGGCCTCACGTCAAGTGGCGATTGATGAACTTCACGCTGCCCGGGCTGAACAGATCAACCTTGGTACCGAGGCTAACGCTGCTAGGGATGTTCAGGCGTCTCGACGAGCTGACCTCGAGAAGGCTCAAGAAGATTTCGCCTCGTAGAAGGTTGCTTTGGGAGAATGACTTTTTCTTTTGTTTTCTTTGCTTGTAATGTTCTTTTCCTTTCTTTCTGGTGAGCCACTTAGGTTTCATTCCGTTCCGTCAGGTGGCAGTACGCGATCGCCGTCCATAGTCGTGAGCAAGTACGCGCCATGTGAGTCAACTTTCTCCACCACATAGGGACCTTCCCACTTCGGTTAAAACTTTCCCCTAGTGCGCCGTGTTATGACAATGTTCATCCGTACCATGAGCACTAGATCACCTTTCTTGAAAGACCGAAGCCTCACCATCTTATTGTATGCATTTGCAATGCGGGCCTGATACACTTCAAGGTGTTGCTGGGCTTGTAGCCTTTTCTCATCGAGGGTTTCGAGCTCGACTAACCGAATCAGAGCCTTGTCCTCATCGGTGAGAGATTCCGCGATGGCAACCCGTAGCGAAGGGATTTAGACCTCCAGGGTAGCACTGCTTCGCCGCCAAACACTAGTGAGTAGTACTCTATTTTCGGTTCCGTTCCGTCAGGCTCTGTTGCAGCCAATATGAAGAGATGCCCGTCCGAAGATGGCGGCGTAAACGGACCGATCACATCCATCCCCCATGCGGCGAATGGCCACGAACAGGGCGTTGCATGCAGCGGCTCCGGAGGCTGATGTATGAAGTCTCCGTGGAACTGGCAGACTTTACACTTCTTGGCAAAGTCGAGACTGTCGGCTATCATGGTCGGCCAGTAGTATCCCAACCGTTTTAGCTGCATGTGTAGTTTGGCACCGGTCTGATGAGCACCACACACTCCTGCATGTACTTCTTGAAGTGCGTGTTGAGCCTCTTCTTTTGCCAGGCATCTGAGTAAAAATAAAAAACCATCCAGAGATCTTCGGTACAGCTCATTTTCAATTAGGGCAAACCTTGGCGCCCTTCTTCTTCTTTCCTTTCTCTTAGCCTTCTGCTGAGGAAGTCTACCGTCTTGCAGGTAGTCGAGGAAAGGTTGCCTCCAATCTTCTGTTTGTTCTTGAATGGCAACGGTATTGACCGACTCTTCTTGAAACACAACTTCTGTCAAAGGGAACAAGACCCTTCTTTCGCCGACAAACACAAAGACGGTGACGACTTTTTCTGACGGCAGAGAAAGTGAGGCTGCTAAGCTGGCCAATGCATCGGCTTGTGCGTTCAACCCCCGTCGGACGTGTGTTAGCTTGATCTCTTGGAACTGCCTTATTAAATGCTTCGCCCGTTCGTAGTAGGGCACAAAAGTTCGCCTCTTGACAATGTAGGTGCCATGGGCTTGTTTGATTACTAACTCAAAATCCCCAAAGACTTGAAGCCTGGTTATCGAAGCCTCGAGAGCTAGAGAATTACAAAGAGATATGAAGAGGCGAAAAGAGAAAAAAATTCAAGACAATTAAAAGCAATCAGGGCCTCGTACTCCGTTTCGTTGTTGGAGCACCCTTTCGTCAATGCCAGGGAGTGAGGGATTATAGCATTGTCCGGTGTGATGAAGACGATGCCAATACCAGAGGAATGAAAGAGTTGGCTCCGCCCGGAATAAGATAAGAGGAAGGATATCAATGACTTTGCTAGGGAGATGGAACGACTGCACGCAGAGGTGCGTGAGGAGGGGAGCTAGGAATGATAGAAATGTAAAGCCACGCCGTAGAGGGAGAGCGCAGGAGTTTGAGGTTGGTGATGAAGTGTGGTCCTGAGAAAGGAAGTAAGGCAGAGAGAGGCGGTCAATTGCGGCAGCGAAGGATTTTGCCATGTAGGATTCTGGAGAAATACAACGACAATGCTTAGCAACCAAGGTAGAACTGCCTTATTAGCTTTTTTAGTAAGGTTTGGAACGTCCCAAACGTTTAAGAATTGAGCCGTTATTATGGACACAAGAGCGCAGAGGGCGAAGAAGAGGGAAGAGCCATGACGGGTGAGCCCTATTACGTAAGGGAACCGTCGGGAACCGAAGAGAAAACAGCAACGACCAGAGGAGGATCACATAGACGAACATAAAAACTCTCATGGCAGAGTGGATGGCAGGAATGGTTACCGGAAATGGAGGTGCTGAGGTTGGCCCCGGAACGCCCTCCTGAGTCAAAGGGGGATTTTTTTAACCTTTTTAGTTTGACTCTGCTAGCTCAGAAGCTGATGGATCAACAATGGTAACTCGAACTGGCGGAGAAGGAGTATAGCTTTGTTGGGGGTGAACTTACTGCTCCTGGCTTTACCTCATAGAGGTAGACAGGCATATTTGGGGGTTCAAAGTCGAGGTAAACGACTGATTCTTAGTCAACTCGGTTAGCTTCCTCTACTTCCGGTGGTGGGACAACCACTTTTGCGGACAAAGGCTAGGTAATCTTTCTCCAACTAGCTCTACCCCGGTCACTGGGTCAATAATGGGCCCGGTGGTTCTTCGACTGGAACCGGAATAGATCTTGGGCGAGGTGGTGGTAGGGAAGCTGCTGGTACTAGTATCGAAACCATAAGGGGCGTTTACGCTGGGACTGAAGCTTTGATACTCGTGCCTACGCAGCCTTTGTTCGCATCTCTCATCGATTCCCCTATGGAGAAGAGGAATAAATAATAGCATAGCATTCATTGGTTGGACCTTTATGCTACCAGCCTCTGCTATTGACACTCTTTCTATACTATACGAGCTGTAGGATCATGAGCATCACCCACAAAGGCATACATAGAAGGCAGTATCTCACCCGGGTCGAGATCTGAGGCCGGTGCGGCAACCCATTGATCCACCGGAATAAAAGCGAGCAGCATTGGGGCTAGCAGCATTTAAACCACAAAAGCGATTCACTTGGTTTGGTTCCAACAGCAGATCAAAATCTTATAATTACGGATCGGTAAGGAAGGAGCTTACCTTGGATGACTTGTTCCTCGCCTCAGGGTCATCAACTGAAACTACTGATGCTTATGCTTACTCATATGCTGGCCGGTCCGGTTAAATCAAATTGGATCTGCCTTAGTCTATACCTATACGGGTAGTGCTATTCCAATTGGTTCAAGGTAAGCAGCTGAAGCAACTGCTGTGGGTACCTATCCAACTGTCTCTGCCGCTGGTGGAACTGGATATCGATCCAACGGGTTCGGACGCGAGCGAAGGGAAGCTAGGTACAATGGTTCAATGGGTGAGGATGCTAGGTTACCAGGTTCTCAAATCGGGTATTGAACCGTCTCT